GCCCGGAATTAAGGGCCTCTGAACATGGAAGAATATATCTCCTTTCTTACTGGCTATGCCCTCATTTATTATGAAAATGTCTTCCACAAGTCCAAGTCTCACCTGATTTCTGGGGCTTTTACTCCCTTTCGGTCGAGGTAGACCTTCGAAACCCTCTGACCAGTAGGGTGGTGGTGGAAGGGATAACCTTGAATCTTGAATATGAGAACTTTCCCACCACTACACCTGCTGCTGTGAATGCCATCACACCTCAAGAAGTCCCACTCTAACCATAGACACCAACCAACCCAACTAAGCCATCCAGAAGAAAACCAAGAGAGTTCTCTAACCTCCGTGCTTAGTTCCCAGTGCTTTGCTGTAGTAAGCTAGAGGCTTGCTTGCTGCATCAGAGCCGCACCTATCCCTCTGTCACAAGCATCAGTCTCCAAGACGAAGGGCTTTGAAAAGTCAGGTGGGGCCATGACAGGGGTTATGGTCATAGCTTGTTTTAAACTCTTGAAAAGACTTTTCTACAGCTTCATTCTATTTGAATTGTCCCTTCTTCAACAGGTCTGTCAGTGGCTTAGCAATCTTTCCAGAGTTTCTCACAAGTGTCCTATAATACCAACTAAAGCCCGAAACCCCCCTCAAGGATTTCACACTGGTGGGAGTTGGCCACGGAGTCATGCTCTCAATTTCGGATGGATCTACAGCAAGACCCTCTCCAGAAATGATATGACCCCAGGAATCTATCTGTGGTTGCCCAAATTCATACTTTGACAGTTTAGCATAAAGTTTATGTTCCCTCAGAATAGTAAACACTGCCCTTAAGTGTTTCAAGTGCTCCTCCACACAACAATTCATTTTATATAAAAATGTCATCAAAAAAGACATTTACAATTCCTCAAACACTTACTGAAAACCTCATTCATTAGGGCCTGAAAAGTAGAGGGTGCATTATATTCTATTATATTATTAAGGCGGAAAGGCATTACAACAAATTCATAATGCCCCAAGTGAGTCTTGAAAGCTGTCTTTTAAATATTATTTTCAAACACCCTGATCTGGTGATAACAAGATCTCCGATTTATCTTGTAGAACAGAACACCTTTGCCCCACATAACTCATCCACCAATTCTTCAATAATAGGTATAAGGCTGATTATTAAAGAATCTTTAATAGTCAGGTTTTTATCCCTGTAGTCAACACAAAATCTCCATGTGCCATCCTTTTTCTTCATCAGTAGCACGCATGCTGTCCAAGGGATGAAAACCCAGTGACACTTCTCGAACATTCTCTCTGTATCCACTGCAAGTGGCTCCACACGGCCTGAACGTCGCACTGTGGTTTGCTTGCTCTCTGATAAGCCTACTTGGCAGTGACTCAACCAGTGAGAGCTCTCAGTCTCAAAGTGAAGCAACTCAAGTTTCACCATAGGCCTATTCTTCTTTAATACGAGTCAACTACTGCTTTTGCTAGCCGGGAAAAGGGCATTACGAATATATGGCCAAAGGAAAGAAGAAGACACCCATCTAATACCATTCTTATCTCTCCTATCTTGATCTAACCTTTTAGAAGCCTGGGAAGACCCATAAAGAAAGAGATAACTCAAAGAGCAACTGCAACCTAAGAGCGGATAATAGCAGCGGATATATCGGTTGCGGCTCTATCTATTCTCTTAGTTCCATAGCCGCGCTTCCTACTAGTCGGATAGGAACAACTAACTACCTAGCTACCTGTCTTGATCGATCTAATCTATTCTTACCTTTCCTTGCTTGCTCTAAACCGACAGGAGCTACTTGCCCCAGGTAGTTGATTACAGAACAGAACCAACCGTAGCAACATAGAGCTACCTGAATCAAAGTTCTACTTGCTTATCTATCTTGAGCAACTGGACGAGAGGACAATTAAAAGAGATAGAGCAAGAAGTTGGGTGAAGCGAGTATCTATCATTAATAGTTCAGTTCTGAATCCGTATAAAACAAAAGAGATCTGAGCCCGTGGAAGGAGGATTGCTTATCTCACCAGTAGGCGAACAGAGCTTTCAGGCATCGGGATCAGAGTCTCACCTATGACTAAGCTCCGTGACTAGGTCCATTGTCATCATCTAAGTTCTTCTTCTTCAAAAAAAGGCTAACCGAACCGCTCGACCATAGGAAAATGAGGAACCAATAGGACTGGCCTGAAGTGCCTGCATCTTCCGAGTCATGCCCGGAATGAGTACTTTGCCCTTGAGATCTATCCAAAGCAAAAGACAGAGGATCGGACTTTTCCCATTCGATTGACACGAGCTCTGTCTTATAGAAGAGATTGTCAAGATAGTTTCGTGGTACTTTCAAAGACAACAAAACCAGCTCTTAGATAAGCTATTGTCCGATTAAGGCATCTATCTGATCTGACGCAATTGCTTGATTAGCGAGAACATGATCTCCTCGGGAAGCACTCGTTCCAGCTCAACCAAAGGGATAGGCTAAAGAGTGGAGGGAAGAGAGGCGGGGGCACGAAAACAAGTCTCAAATCTAGGTCTCCCATTCTTCCCCTGAAACCGAGTCTCAGAAGGTTCAATCCTATGATCTTGGCTCGAGCCTTTCCGCTCCTGTTCATTCATCGTGGGACCTACTGAACCTCGTCAACTCCTTCAAGCGGCTTTCAGCTCCTGGCCCTATCGGTCAACCGGCTTTATAGCGGCTTGATTATAAGGACAGCCCTTTCCCTAAGACATGTGATGGCATTCAACTATCTTCACGTCTATAAGGAAAGGCTTTGATCTCTCTCTTTCCATCTTGACTTTGATCCCTTCTCCATGAGAGAAGGTGGGAAAGAAGACATAATCTCAGGAGATCACTCATCTCGGGACTATGAATCTATCAATCTACTCTACTGTGGCTTTTATCCCGGACTCCCCATTCCCTTAATGAAGGGAGGGACTCTTCACTCTTTCTCTCCCCTTCCATCTCCTCTCCTTACAGTCGAGCGGCTTCGCTCCTTTTCTCTGTTTGCTTTGGCTAGATATGTCCTTTCAAGGGCAGCTCTTTCCTTTCCCTTCCTGACCTTGGGACTGTCTAGCGCCTTTTATGAACTCTGATCCCTAATCTCTCAATCTCGTATATCAAGTCTGTTCCTTTTCTTTCTTCTAGCTCTAGCTTTTCAAAATCCCTATCGTCCAATAACGTATATAAGGTTACAGCTCGTGCATCTTCTTATTACTACTAGTCTCCTCCTTGCCATTCCCATCTTAGTCGCTGCTTTCCTATTGGTTTTCTTACTCTGATCCCGATGGTGTGAGAGTGGCTTTTGCCTAAGCTGCCTTTCATAGCTTTCTTGAAGGGTGAAGAGCTCGGGAGCTAGGTTAAGACCCTTAGGAGACCCTGAGTACCCTGATTTCTCTTTTTCCTTTCCTTTGTCGGACATTCAGCCTTCGGGCAAAGGGCTTGGGGCTCTTCTTCTCCCTTCTCAATCAATAGCGTCAGTGAAGTGCTTTCTTTTCGATTCTGCTTCTCTTAGGAAGAGTAGGGGCTTCGGGACTATGAATCTTTAAAGATTAGGTCAGAACTATACTAGCTTGCTCCCAGCTTTCCCGATGAGCGAAGGTGATCAATCATCAATGCGGCTAGGAAAAGCTTAATCAGGGGAACTGCTTGAAAACAAAGAAAGGCTGGGACTCTCCCTTTCTTCCAATAGAAGGAATCTATCTGAAACTGATAGACTGACATGACATGACGTCGCAAGGCTGAAACTTCAAGGAAAGGAAGTATTAGAACTCATGGTAACGGCCCTTTCAGCTCCTTCACCTCGTTGGTCAAGCTGCTGCGCTCTCGTTAAAGCGGCTGTTAGCTCCGATAAAGAAGTCAATGCTTTTTCTTCTTCTCCCTCCGATGCCGGTAGATGAATTCCAAGACCAAAGCCATTGATTCCATTGTTGATAAAATCGCTGATGCGAACTCGGTAGTGCTACTGAAAGCACTTTGTGCATCTTCTGTTGCCGGTAAAGAAAGAGGTCTTGGGTAAGTCCGGCACGTCACGCTTGCTAATACGGCCCTACTGAGTAAGGCGAGAGCACTAAAGATCATTCGATTGGTTGTTCCCCTCTCTATTGGAAAAGCAACAAATGGCACTTTCCCCGTGAGTAGCATGTCAAAAACGAGGAATTGAGATCCCGCCTATGGGCGAAATCAATGAAGACCTTTTCCCTCATAGAGGTACTTCGATTTCGATAAATGTTCTTCTCCCCTAGCGGCAAAACTAACAAACATGTTTTCCCCCAGACCTGGCATAAGAGAAGGAATTGAATCTGGCCTCTTTCGCCCTAGGTCTGGGATCGATCCCCTTTACTTTAGCCAAGGAAAGCGGTCCAATACCAGCTTCTTCAACACGACTGGGGAAGAGCGTATCGACAAAAGCTCTCATTTTAGGAAAGTAGGTCTTTTTGGCTTCACAATTCTATTATCCTTTCTCTACGCAACCCAGGGCTTTCACCCACCCGAACACGGAATCGAACCTTCACTGCCTTTCCTCGGCTCACTTCCCTTAGAGTGGGGAATCCAGTGAAAGAATAGTAAAAGGACTAAGACCAGTTTATTGCTACTTACGGTGATAAAGAAAGAGTGATTGGCTTTCTTCCCGGCATCACAGCCTATTCCGACAACGCGCCAAGCTCTAAAGGAATCGCCTTTCTTTTCTCTAGCCTTTCGGCTTCCGCTCCTACTTCGTAAGGAAGTTGAGTCCCTTCTTCCTTACTTACTTTGCTAGCTCTTTCTGTGCTTCGGTTTACCTTGTGACTACGGTGGGAATGCTTGCTTGATTAAGAAGAAGTTCTTCTTTCCAATAAGAAGCTCTGGGTCTCAATCAATAGAAAGTCTAGTATGCCCTCTCTCTTGTCGACTGGGAACTCTTTTTCAGCTCTGAACTCTGCTTTCGAGATGGGAATGAAAAGCGTACTTTCTTTCGTACCCTTGCTTGAGTGGTCTCGTATAGTTGAGTTAAGGAATTGATAGAGTCATATCCAATCCCTTTCTTTAGAAATTGACTTGGTATTCATTCTACTACGGTAGAAGATCGAAAAGAATCTGGCTTCACTCTCTTTCTTCCTAAGTAAGGGCTACTTACTGCTAAGACAGCTATGGAAGCTGCTAGCCTCCCTCTTACCATTCTTTAGCTGGCGAACAAAGAAAGAAGAAGATTTTCTCTTGCGACCTTCCATGTCAACTCCCTTTTTTATGGGAATGATTGAAAAAAGTAGAATTCCTCTTTCTTAGAGACTCGGAACTCATCAGGGTTTCAGCTCTCTTTTCTCAAGCTTGATTCGCAATAGCTAGAAGCATTGGTAACCCAGAGTTCCTTCAGTACAGGAGAGAGAGTGGATTAGCAATTCTTTACAGATTAGAGGAGACTAAGGAAGAAGGCAGAAAAGAAATGGATCTTGCCGATTCGGAACGAATTGAATGCGAATGGTATTTGTCTTTTCGCAGCATCCGCGGCTGAACATGAAGGCTAGCTACTAGCGCTAACGGATCTCGTTGTGAATGATATTTACTACTCCGGCTCTAAATCCATGCCCAATACTCGAGAAATCCCTTCATTCTACCTGAATTTTTCTATCCTTTAGCCCACGGGCCATAGGGAAATGAATTCGTTGGTCTTCTTCTAGTGTGATTTCAATCAAGGTTCCAGACTTAAACATGACATTAGAAGGGACAAATCCTTATTCATAAGTTAGAGATTTCCAAGTGGAAAAACAGTGCTTTTTAGGGACAAACTAAGTGCTTAGGGCCGGACTATTGCACGAATCCATCGTATTTAAGGGATAAGACTTAGAACTCTTAGAAAGAAGGATTACGATGAAATCTCAGTGAATTTCCATTTACTGATCCCATCTTTTACAGAATCGATCCCCCCTTTTTTTTACTGTACATGAATATGTGGAGCTCAGCATGTCTGGAAGCACGGGAAAACGTTCTTTTGCTGATATTATTACCTGTATTCGATACTGGGTCATTCATAACAAACCTATACCTTCCCTATTTACTCGACCAATTTTGGGGTCAGCACGGGTTTTGCTTCCTCTTCTAGTATAGGTTTGGGAGCCCTCGGCCAAACGAGTATTTTACAGAGAGCCGACTTAATAACTGGCCGTTTTGATTCTTTGGCACAACTCGATGAATTTAGTAGATCCTTTTAGGATTAGTAAGCTTAGATCGAAGCTATCCAATTTTTACAGTGCGATGGTTGGCTGTTCACGAACTAGCTGTACCTACCCTTTCGTTTTGGGGGTCAATATCAGCAATGCAGTTCATCCAACGATAAACCTAATCCGAATTATAGAGCTACGACACAATCAAACCCGAACAAACAAAATGTTGAATTGAATCGTACCAGTCTCTACTGGGGGTTCTTACCCTATATATGACGAGCTGAACTTTGATTTTCAAATTTGATCTTAAATTAAGAGAAAGAAAGAGAATAGTAAGAGTAGGAAAATCCTTATCCCATTCGTAAGGATCTCATCTCAAAATTATCCATGACTCTTTATGTCTCCAGCATGACCACTTAGGAGGGAAATGGGGTAAATGTCCGATACTACTCTACTGGAAGGATTCCTCTTTGGCTGATAGGTACTGTAACTGGTATTCCTGTGATCGGTTCAATAGGTCTTTTCTTTTACGGTTCATATTCCGGATTGGGTTAATCCCTGTAGTAATCGGATGAACTGGATTGTAACTGTTCCGATTCAAAATGACAAAAGAACCGGGCAACAGTAGGAGCCCTAAAGAGGAAGGGGCAGGAGCACTCGACCCTTGAGAAATGAACAGATTATGTTCTCTTATTCTTGTCAAAACCCGAGGAAGAAGTTTCGAATAGGGACCGAAAGGCGTGAGTGCAGTAGAAGCTTGAAAGACTATATGGAACTCAAATCTTTCATCCCTTCATCCCAGTCTCGAAATAGGCTGTGTCGAGACTGCAATTATTGCTTTCGGGTTCTTTCCCCAGCTAGTCGCCCCTGTGTGGGAGGGGTCAAGCTTGGGGACTTCTCATTTGTGGGGAATCAAACTATCACGCAACTTGCATTCCGGTTTTCTAAGGATTCCCTATTGCTGGCATAGCAGGGACTACAGAAAGCATAGTTGCACGGAAATTGCCTGCCGGGGTCCAATTAATTACACAATTTTTTATTAACTTTCAGCCCTCTCTACGCCTTCAACAATGAGATTTCAAAAGACGATTCTTTCTCCACTGCTTCCTGACGAATGATTGATAGGAAGAAAAACCTGGGCTTCCCTGCATCCGATCGACTCATACCTCCCAGCCCTGTCTCCAGGATCTCATTCAATAGATCCAACCCATTTAATTTATAGGGTATATAGAGGAGTTCGTCCCCCGCTTCCTTTGCTCCACTGGCACCAAAGATCAAGAATTCGAGATAGAAAGAAAGATTGGTTGGTGGGCTTAACAGTCCTCTATCACAACAAGGCAGATAGCGGAAAGGTGAGCAGCTATAGCATCATTGTTCATCATCCCCTCGCTACCGGATGAGTGAACTCTACCCGCCTATGCTGGATGGGATTGGATTCAATCCACCTTCAGGCCTTGGAGGAGCATATATTGAGATAGGATTGAATGCCATGCCCCTAAAAAGACGGATTGCATTGGGAGAATAGGTAGGCCTTGTTAGCGGCACATCATCTGGAATGGATTCAATCAACGGATTCCCCTTGCCTCCTGGATTCACTGGGCGAGTGGAAGACATTGAGAAGGGCTTCACATCCCTTTCAGGGCTTTGAGGTTTTAAACTTGGTTGCGCTCCTCCGATTGACAGATTCCAACGCCTTGAGGCGGAGGATTGTACCTGGAAATGCAAGCTCTGTCCCCCTCACACTATATTTTGAATTAGTGGCTTTGGAACGGATCCACATCGTATTCATTACTGAATATCTATATGGTTCACCAACCTCCTCCTTTCGTTGCTCGAATTCGAGAGATGACCTTTCAATACAATAGACCTTAGGGGAAGATAAGACAGACGCAACACTCATCCCGATGGATGTGAGACAGCAGATGATGTGGGAGGTGTGTTTCCCAAGGAAGAGAATACAAGAAAAAGAGATCAGCAACTTTTACTTAGCCCAAGCAATGCGCTCCGAAGGGCATTGCTTCCGCGCTTCAATCCATATAGCTTCCCCTGCTTTGCCTGCCTGCTGCTCTGCTCCCCCTTCGAATGGATTGGATCCGCTTCCTTTCCAATAGAAGGTGAAGATGCGGGCTTAGAGCTTTCATCCCGCTTTCCCTACTTCAATGGAAAGGGGGAATCGCCCATCTAATAGCCCTTTCTGAAGTCTGAAGAAAGGGTCTTTCCAAGCAAGATGCACTTCTTACCGGCTTTCATCAACATTAAGTACCAGATAGAAGAAACCATTAGTAAGGAGTTCATGGATGCTTTTTTCTCATCGTGTAGCCGGATAATTCGAATACCGTTACATCCTTCCATTCCTCAGGAAAGATGATCTACTAGTTCGCTGGCTCCATGGAGGTGAATTGGATCGGGTGAAAGTGGTTATCGAAAATCGATATCCTTTATTGGGATTGAGGAAAGAAGTGGGATGGGAGAGAAAGTCTTACGATCCAACTATTTGTGGTACCCCTAAGATCCTTGGTGCATAGGAGTCTTCATCTTGGCATCCATCGCAACTCCCCATGCTGGTAAGTTGCGGGTCGCTCTGATCACTCATCGGTTCCAACATGCGCATATCAAAATGAGTCTTGAGGTCTTGGAAGATATGCTTGGGTAGAAAGACTGGGCCAGGGAGCAGCATGTATAAGAGCCGAAATAGGAGTAGAGGAGGGGATTTTGGGACCGCATACTGAAAATTTTCAATTTGAATAGAAGAGACCGCCGGAGCCAAGAATAGGACTTTGTTTTGGCCGACGAAAGGTTCGGGCTAATGGACCTCTTTCAATAGATTTATTTCCGCAGTCGAGTGATTTGACCGATTGATTCGAAATCGGTTCCACTTCATTCAAATCCGTCTCGGCTCCCTCGCGATTGATTGTTGGAAGAGTTTTCACCGAAGCCGGTTACCGCCTTCCGGGCCAGCTACTGAGGTAAGGGACAAAGGATCCACTTGATGAATAAGCATCCGATAGAGAATCCCACCCGGCCTAGCTATCGTAATGCGTCCCGATGCCAAAGCTTCCTGAACCTACTGAAGCGAGGAATACTAGGATCAGCTGATCTACTCCCACTCTGAACCTCTTGGCTCACCTGGGATACGTACACCCTTGCCTTCGAAAGCCAAGCCAACTCAAGAGCTCCTGCTCGCTCCTACAACGACGCTCGCGAGTGCTTTCTTTTTGCCTATTGCTTCTGTGCCCGTTCGTGCTTCTTGCGATGGCAATTTCGGGCTTTCCGGCGGGTGTGCCGGTGTAGGTTCTGTGCAGTTCTATTACAGTCTGGACTTTGAGTCTTTATTGAAACCGCCAGCTTGGGTATACGCCGTTTTCGAAAGAATATAATGATCTTTCAATACGGTCTGTTATGAAAGTTGTATGACTTGGTGAGAATGGCTGAGGATCCGTTCTCTTTCCCAGTGGGGAGTACTGGTACTTCTTCTCTCTGTGAAGTCGACGACCCTAATGTCATTAGATGTCAGACTGAGAGTTAGGATGTATCTTTGTTTCAATATACTTTATGAATGATTGAGGATAACATCTTTGCATTATGTTATAATAGACGAACATAAAACTAAGCAAACAAAGGGATATAGATCTATTCCTTCCTTCTCTAGTACCGAAGCCTACGCTTGCTTACCTTAGACCAAGGGGCTAAGAAAGAGGTTTTAGTGAAAACTCCGCTCGCTTACACTTCTTGCTTCCCTCTCCGTTGCGGTGTGATGATATGCAAGAGGGCAGGAGGAGTTCTGATGGGAAAGAGTTGTATACATTGCATTGAGCCCCAATAGAGGAGATTTCGGTCTGGTCAAGTAGATGAAGAATGTGGAGGTGAGTGAGAAAAGTCTCCTCTCAACTGGGTTAGGCGAGGGTCTGTCGAATGGGCTGGTTGTCGGTCCGAAAGGAAATTGATCGTCGCTGTCGATAGCTGATACGGTGCAGCTCAACACCACTTCCTCAGCTAGAGTCCAGGATCCTGGGAGTGGGAAGGCTAATAGAATTCCTACCTGTTAAATGGACCAGACGCAGACCTCTCGAAGGGATTTTGGATTCCCAATGGCTGTGGGTCTGCTGGGCAAAGCTTCATCTTCATCTGTGGCTGAATTCAATGCCAATCCCCCAGCAGGAGACAGGGCAGCTGAAATCGTGATAGGATCCATTCCTGTTCCTACACGATGTGAAGAAGCCAGAATATCAGAAGTCCGGAAGCAGTGAACATGATTCCAGGCCCTCTGCTACTGGTAAGACCATCCCGCTTGATCAATCTCCTGTTCAGTCTCCTACAAAATAGATCAAATGCAAGAAAAATCCTTTAAGTTCTCTCCCCCGGCTCCTGGTTTATAGATTTATAGAAGAGTTTTTTACATTGATGAGAAACTCTATGATGAAAGCATAGACTGGTGGAAAGATAGCTTGGTTGTTTTTTTTGCAGGTAGAAGGCCCTCGGTGGAATTCATTAGAGACAGGTTCAAACCGACGATGGAACCTAACGGGATCATATTCAATCACTGCTATATGGAAAATTCCTGTGTGATAATAAGGTTCGATCTTGAAGAGGACCTGGTGAGAGTCTGGGTAAATGGTCACATTTCTTTCGGAAGAACATGCATGATTCTAACAAAATGGCAGCCGATGATGGATTTATAGATGAGTCTCCTGCGATGATTGTGCCTGTATGGATCGAGCTGCCGAAACTCCCAGCAGAATTCTTGAAGGAATAAAGAATTTTCACAATTGCTAGCGCTGCGGGCTCTGATGTTTTTTAAAACCACGAAGCTGAAAGCCATAAATAAAGTATGCAAGACTTTGTATTGAGCTCGACTTGAGAAAGGACATGATAAGAGAAGTATGCAATACCAAGCGAGGGGTGAAATGGCAAAAAAAACTGTATTAAAATACCCGGATTTTATGCAAGAGCTGCGGCTCCATGGATAACCCGCCTATGGATTGTCCCTCAAAGGTTAAAAAGAACAAAGGATTCCAAAACTGTTGAGCCTGAGATGGAACTAATTCAGACGGATTCCCCTGTTCCTAAGGAGGATCGACAAAACCAAACTGGCCTTGATATGGTGGAGGATACACAGCAGAACCATATCTGCAACCTGCTTTCACCTGCTGTTTAAGACCGAAAAAAGTGTTTTCCGAATAAGAGGACTAGTGATTGATGCCCCACCTTCCCGGGGTGGTCAATTCGGATAGTCAACTTGGCCAGTTTCGTCTTCTTTCTTCGATGTTGATAGCCCTTACTCGCATCACGAGGACCGGTTCACCCCCTTTCCCCTGTTCGGGGTCAATCCCACTACGGATAGAGATTCGCATTCGGGAAGGGAACCCTCCAGAGAAGAATCCGGATAAGGGATTGGAGGCAGATCCAGACCCGACCGAAAGAGCTCTGTGGTGGTCGGTCTCTCACTTCATCTCGAAGGAACTAACTCAAGGACTGATAAGCTCGAACGAACAGCAGCTGCCATGCCTTGCAATTAATCAGCCGGAGAGATAGATAGATGGAGCGGATAGAAGAACTGGCTTACCTCTCCTAACTGCAACTGTTATCGCTGGTTGAACTGGCTAAGCCACTCCTGCTATATACGCTTAATTAGATTAGCTCGCTTCGTCTGGTGTAGACCGATCGATAATCTGGTATCGATGGATGAGAATGCCACCAAGAAGGAAGGAAGGGAAGCCATCCATCTCTTGATTTTTGATTCCGCTCTTTCTTCCCCTTGCTCACTCCTCCTCCCATTCCTGCCTCTATCCTCCCAGACCAGATCGGCATATGGGAATTCTTCCCTAAAGGAAGGTGGGGCAAGGAATGCAACTAGAGGGGTGGATCCGAGGAGGGAGGGATGTATGGCAAATCACGCAAATTTTGGTACTGGCCAACCGAAACATAAGGAATGGATATCGGGTGGACCAGAGGGAATATAAAGATAATAGAGGAATGATTGCAATATGCCCATTTCTCATCTGCTTCTCTTTCCCCAGCTGTGGTTCCCCGATCCATATCTTCGGGGGAAATGGAGAATTCCCCTCTGACGGGGAAGGGCAGTCCAGACTGCATGAAGGAACTAGCACGGCTCCCAGCCCGGGGGTTAAATCCCTCTCCGGTGTTCGAGTACCCCCCCAAAAAAGTGCACTTCTGTAATCTTTTATTACACGCCCACCCATGAAAGAATCATCTTGTAATGAAACCGAGGAAGTGGGGGAAGACAGGCAGGGATATGTGTTATTGAGTGAGGAAGCTTACTCCTAGCTCTTCTTCGATCTCTAGAGAAGTTCTTGTAGCCGAGGCAGCATCTATAGCTACACTGATTCGAGAGAGAAATGGCCTTATCCGGGAAGAAGCTTTTCTCCCCCCGATTTCGATTTACTTCCATCCTATAACCAGCGCATGCTTTCAATCGATATTGAGGCAGGTGAGTCATGATAATGCCATTTCAGGAGAGGTTTATCAGGCTCAGATTTTTAAACCAAATAGAGGAACTTGAAGAGGAAAGAATAATTGCTACACTTTGGGGATGCATAGAGAGGAGAGCAAAGAGGAGCTAGAAATGAAAACGAAGGAAACAAATACAACGATGTAATCCTCAAATATAACTGGGCGAACCTAAGAAGAATAGAACAGAAGGGTGGCGACGCTTTACTAACACATGAGAAGGAGCTACTCACAGGACTATCAAGAACAGAGAACAACCAAAAACGAGAAACTATCGAAAGAAATTTCGTAGGTAATATGAAACGGAAGCGCCAACTCCGCCACCACCTCTATATAAACCAGGACTATGGACGGTGGCGGGAAACAAAACAAATAAAGAAAAAGAACAGAAGAAAGAAAGACAGGTCAGTCAGAAGTCAGGGGGAGCGCGGGGACTCTACATCCCCTCAAGAAAGGCAGTACCCTCTGTCAGTACTGAACAATCCTTGACATAACATAGGCAGAAAGCAGATACAAACGCTTTACAAAAGAGAACGAATCGAAATTCTTTCTTCCAATTTGTTTTTTCGGTATGCCGCTCCGATAGCAAGGAGCGAGAAAAGAAAAGAAAAGGCTATGTTTCCGTTCAATGAACTTGCAAAATACATAAAAAATAGAGATCAAGTGAAAGATACGAGTGTTACGACTGTCCCCAAATACGGAAGAAAAGAAGAAAGTATGCTCCTACAACTTTCAAATAAAATCTATACAACGGAAGCGGGAAAGGCCACAGCACAGGGAAAGACTTAATGAGCAATTTCTTATATGGCGGTGAAGAAATTCAAATTTCAAAGATTCTGCTCGTGAGCGTAATGGTATAAGCCTGCCTGACTGTGTTATAACGTAATCAAAAAAGTGCTCTCCCGAAATGAAAGAAAAAACAAATTGTTCGGATCCTCCCACACGTTCCATCTTGTTTTCACATTACGCATTTTCCTTCTTATCATATTGATTCTATTTTGAATTGGATTCTTTTTCCAGCTGTAGCCGTATGGACTCGTTTTTTTTCCAATTCTATATCTATATGGAAGCTCCATCAGGGCTCAATTTTGAGTTGGTCAGCCCATTCCAGATGGGAGTGATGTGAATTTGGATTGGACTCTGGCGCCACCGATGGTGGATGATCGGCCGGCCCCACCATTAGTAGGAAGCCAGCAAGCGCCTGTAGTTGCTGATGTCTTTCCGGAAAGGGGGGAACTCGATAGCATCGTACAGCGAGCCTCGATCCCCCATCCGCGAGGGGAATTCTCCGCGGAGCAGCAGGATGCATTAAAGGATCGGGCCATCGCTCACCTTTCCCACAAAGAAATAAAATCATGCAATCCCTTTACCCCCAGGATCCATGGAAAAAGTCGAGGTCTATCCGAGAGCGGATCTTTGTAGAAAGGCATCACGATTGAATGATAGAGTAGAGTGGGTCGCTTACTTAGCCGCAGCGGGCCGTGGCCAATTGGGCAAGCACTCAGATAGTTATCCGATCATCCAAGTATGGGAATAGGACCCCAAGCCCTTCTCTATCAATTCCAACCTTTCGCCCGGTCGCTAACCTATCTTTTTGAGTCCCTTTGTTCGCCCTTCTTTCCTGCCAGTAGTGTAGGCGGAGGACTTTATTTACGCTATTTCGTCAAATTAGAAGTTTGCAGGCAAGGACAAAAAGATGTTCTTTCCTACTTACTATAGGTAGCTGCGTCTCCTAGAAGATCTTGGCATCAAAGATCCTTTTCCCGAAGCAAAAAAAAAGACCCCACCGTGGTGGAGCAGAAGGTGAGAGTACTGCCGGCCTATTTTCCTACGTGTGATCGGTCCGGATCAATCTTCCTTACCAACCCCGGTTCAACCTAGCACGACCAGTACAAATGCCCTAGTTCGACTCAGGTCTCGCTATCGCTTTATGGTGGCACCATGCAAAGGTTAGAATGAGAGTGCCCCTTGCTCCTTAGCCCTTTACCGGACTCCCCTACGTACCAGCAGACTGAAGTTATCCAGGCGGGCCTTCTTCGCTCCCCTTTTAACAAAGCCATCGACATTCTTTTGGTCAACGGCCCCCATTTCTTCCCAATGATCTTCCCTTTCTGTTGGGCGCTTACATCAATCAGTCGATACTAAGCCAAGAGCTTTTCAAGGAGTGCATTCTGGGAATCAAGTTGCTTCAGTCAGACCAATGACCGCCGCCTATCCATTTTAGGAAAAACCTGGTTCTAAACCAGCCCCTTTACTAGACTATATCAAAACTTTACTTGCTGCCGCTACTTCTTCTTGATTGCTCCATTCTAGAGAAAGTGCTGCCTTTCGGGTATACTTTAAGGAATGTGGTTCTTGCTCTACTTCTTCCAAAAAAAGGAATTCCTCAGATATGTTCATATGGCATGCGCTGAAGGGAGATCAATGATCTTGGCAAGAATCTCTTCAGAAAGGGTGGTATTTAGCCACGACACAACCATTTGATCCTTCCGTAACCATGCCGGATTAGGAACAAAAGAGATAAGAGACTTTCGTCACCTGCTGTGGATCGTTCCACTTTCTCTGGAGGGGCAGCCTCAGTTCCATCAAAAAAACCCGTAAGGAAAAATGCAAGAAAAACGCATCTTAGCTCCAAGATCTCAGTTTGCACTGGGAGCCTATTTATATAAATTATATAAAAAGGAAAAAGCACCATAACGTGGTCGAATGGATGCTAGGCAACTCTTTTTTATTATAAGATGAACGAAGCTGCATCGCTCAGCGCAACAAACAAATAGCTTAGCTAGAAAAAAATAGCATTTCTAGATAGATGAAAGCGAAATCTGCCCTGCCCTGTATGGATAGATGGATAGAATGATATGCCTGTACTGTCTTCTAAAGTCCCAAGAAAGTATTCTAATGTACTCCGAGTTTTCTGCCCCTTCCCCACGAGTGTAAGTGGAGTCCGCAGGAGTGGAAGTAGAGTGGTTTTTCTTGACCTTCTCCTCTAGGGGAAATAAAGTTCATAAGCTTCTCCTTTTCCTACTATTTCTATTATACAAGACGGATACTTATGGAATTCAAAGGTCTTCCTTGAATAGAAGTGAAAAGTGGATCTCCTCTATTTTAGTGGACCCAAAGAAAAGAAGTATAGTAGATCGTATGCCTTGGTAGGTTTTGAAGCCTTTTCCTAATGCTAACTCGAAGGGTATTCCATCTAAGGTTCTTTTTTCTTTACTATTGGAAAAGAGGAATCATCACAGAAGAGTCTAAGCTTTGCCCTAGGTAACTTCTATTTCCTTTCTTTTTTGAATGTCCTAAGAAACATAAACGGGGTAAAAGCATTAAGAAGGTATATTTGGCCGTCTAGTAGCTTGAGACTGAACTTAGTGAGTAAGCGCGGCGGGTTGGAGGCTTTTTTTACCCAGCCTATACAAGACTCTTTTTACGGTTCGCTTCTTGGAGAAGGAAGTAAAGGAAGAGGAGAGAGCATTTTTTTTATTTGTTTACTCAGGCAAAGATCTAGCGAACCTCGAATCAAAACCTTTCTTTTCTACGCTTTCTTCTCTTATGAAATTGATAGTTTGTGATCGAGGGCGAGGAATGACCACTAGACCAAGACACGGGAAAAGGATAGAGAGATGGATGTTCACCCAACCAGATTGAAATGAATCTGAGTATTTGAGCCCCTCTCTTCCAATAGTGTAGCCAACCAACAAATAAAGGTTTTAGCTCGATCGAAACTCTAGTCGTTAAAGGCAAGTAGTTAAGCTATAGTGTGTTCTCCTCTCTCCTTAGATATCACGAAGGCACTAAAGAGCATTGAACCGAATCGGCGGCCATTGATTCATTAGATAGAGGGACCATTTGACTACTGACTGCATGAATGGATGAATCCCTCCGGTCGACTTGCGAAGGAAGATAATTTGTCGAAAGGATTGGTTTGTCCTGTGATGACGCTCCTTCTGCCAAATAGCCTTGAATGGAGAAATAGTGGTCGGCTTGCCCTTGTTCTCGCCCCTATTCTCGTCTTTTTCTCCTGTTCCCGCATCCCTTCCCAATGCCTGGGCAATCAAAACCAACATTATGAATTTTCATGTGTGTGAGCCCGGGGCAAGGGAAGCGCTTCAGCCCGGATGGCATGGGTAGTCCTCGTCGTGAGTTGATCCGGTGAGAATGTTGTCGTCAACGTATAAAAGAAGGTGGGTAGGAGTTCTACCCACCCGAATGGGCAACTCGCTTTCGAGAGTCTTTAATAAAGCAGTACTGATCCCAGAAAGACAGAGAGCTCCTTCACCATTGGCATTGTGGGCTCATCTCAAAGCAACTGAACTGCCTTAAGAAAGGGCTTTAGCGCGGAATTGCCGTATATAAAGAAAGATATAGGCATACCCCATAGCTCCAACCAAGACATTGTTAATCCCAACCTCATCTTGGCAAGAATAAGCTGCTAGAATCGGTTGCTATTAAAGAGAAGGGGTTGCAGCAATTATCCCACAAAAAACGGAATGCCGAGCGGCAAGAGGGGTAGCTGGATCAGAGCGGGAGTTCGCCTAGCTAGTGTAAGCTGCAACTGCTTTAGCGGGAGCTGCTGCTAGTCAAGGAAGAGAAGGGCTTGTTTGCAGGACAAATGCCACAGACGGTAGCAAAGCAAGAAAAGAAGGAAGAACTCGTCAGGCAAGAAGGGACTTTTCACTCTTAAGAGGTGATGTAATCTCAGATGCAGCAAAGCAGACTTCGGGCATTAAAACAATATGAGTGAAGTTTCTGTTCTGGAATGTCAAGCCATTTCGAGTAGATGTCGGCATTTCCTAAAGAAAGCAGTTGCAGTAGGAGTAGCCCCCGGAGCGCTAACTCGAAATTGAATAATCGAAGGCGGATGCAATATCATAAGAGAAGAGAGCTGTTAGCGTAGGGTAGATGAAAGGTGCTTGCGGGTTCGAAGAGTGCGTCGAGAAGTTCCATACCTTCTTGTTCTTGATAGAGTCAATTGCCTTCTCTTTGAAGATAGATTTTTGTTTATTGCTGATCTTTTTTTGTGCGGGATTTGCTTCGATAAGCCACCGCCCAATAGAGCTTAGCCATGTGTAGACCGAAATGGTCTCGCGAAGCCGGTCACCGGATGGTGTAAGATCAAGTCCTAACTACGAGAAGGGGAGGGGAAGTCCATTTCAACATAGTCAAACCATAACCCTAAGAAAACGAGATTGCTGTTAGAATAGAAGCATCGGCCCGGGCCAATATGCTGATTGCTGGGAGTATAGGGCGTATTCATTTGCTAAGGAATTCGTTTATGGAGCGCCAGCTCGTTGTGATCCTGCCGCGGCGTCAGCCGTCACCGGTGATCCGCGAAAGACAAGAAAGGCCAGCCGGGAAGGCCTCGATTCATGCCTCATTCTTTCTTTTCTTATGAAATTGATAGTGTTAGGGACTCCTGCTACTTTAAAAGCAAGGCTACGAACCTCATAGGTGCCAAACTCCTTCCCTTACTAATGTTCAATCGAGGCAGAATAAAATGGGAGTTCCGGTAATTCAATATCTGCCCTTATCAATCAAGGTCTATTTGTCCAATTCTTCCGGGCATTGGCAAGAAAGGAAAGGAAAGGTAAGACGGGTCCGGTAATGCAGTAAAGTCAAGCAGTCAATTCAGTAATCGACGGCACTAAACTAATGCACTAAAGCACAGCAGCGGCTGCTGGTTGAGCTGACAGGCTGAGTGAGAGCTCCTACGATAGATGATTATTAAATGCCATCTCAATTCCCATCTCCCACCCATCCCATATTTTTTTCGGGGAAACGCCTCGAAAATCGATTCTTCTGTCCAATCCACAGTGTTGTTTGGATTTGGGCTAAAATGATAAACGAAATAAGGGCGCCACACGCGCGGATGCGCGATTGATTCCTTTTGTGGTCGTCCTTTAGGAATTATTAGAAAAATGACTCATGAAAAAATTATTGTTTCGATTGTAAGACGCCAGAAGCGTCTTCTTTTGAACCATCTTCCCGAGAACATACTTGACTTGACTACTTAAAACGAACGGGCATTCCCCAACTGGAACCGGGGGATTCCAGGGAAGTGCTTGAAGATAAAGTGGGCCAAGTTCTGAAAACCCACTTTCACTTTTTGAGCAAGGACATCCCCCCTAATTCACATACCTGGAAGGAATTGGGGCAGGAAGTGGTCAATCGAATCGGAGAAGGTGTTGAACCCTCTTTTGTCTATGACACCTTAATGGATCCGAACAGTCTACATTTTGTGGATTATTTGTCGGTTGCGACAAAGATTTGCATAGAATGGACTGGATCATAAAATGCTGATGTAGCCTCTCTTGGCGCAGTTTCATTTTCAATCGTACAATTAGGACCTCGATATGGTTTTATTCTTTTTATCGTATCGGAGGTTATGTTCTTTTTTGCTTTTTTTCGGTATGCCGCTCGAGCAGAGCGAATGAACAAAATCCAACCTAATATGAATATCCTTCGACCGTTATCTCCTCATCTTCCTATTTATAAGCCACAGCTCACTTCGACGTTTCCAATTTACCATAGAATCTCCGGAGCTTTCCTAGCCACTATCGTTTTGTTTTTTTATCTTATTTGTCTGAAAATAGGTTTGATTTGCTTGACCTATGAAAATGTCTACCAATTTTTCTTTTATTCATCAAAGCTCATCCTAATCTCCGTCGAGATTACTGCCTTAGCCCTGTCCTACCATCTGTATAATGGAGTTCGTCATTTATTGACGGATTTTTCTGGATTTGGAAGAAAAAGATTGAAATGACTGTTCAAAATGGAAATTGAACCTATTTCAATTTAAACAAGAAATTTCTCTTTTCTTATGAAATTATTATATTAGCGTTGATAGCTCTCTTCTTTAAAGCTTATGCCGTAGAAGCGGACATCAGGCTATTGGCCTTTTATCTGCATCTTCCCGACCGGAAGGGGTTCGCTTTGTTTGGGATGAACTCGCAAAGACTCGACCCGGGTTCCCTCGTAGAGTGGCGTCTTTTATAAGACTCCACTTTCTCAGTGGAACTAAAAAAAAAAGAGTTTGAGCTCTTTTGGCTTACTTTTAGCCACGCGGGGCGGCTATCCGCATGTGTCCCAAAGTGACGTCCATTTTTTGGTTCGAGAAAAAGGGTTTGGAATTCGACCTCCCCGGGGTCATTGACTCCTTTTTCGTTTAGGATCCCCTTATCTACATTCAATTATTTATTGAGCCCGGTGTGGAATCACCATCATTACACATTCATTCTTGGTCTGGCTGCTGGTCTAGTGAGCCTTCCTAGCCGCCGTCAGTGCAGCCTACCTGCTGAAGACCGTAACGTAAGTAACTCAGTGCTCCATACAGGGGAAATGAAAGCAGAATTAGTTCGGATCCTCCCACATGTTCAATCTTTTTTTAGCGGTTTCCCCAGAGATCTTTATCATTAATGCAACCTTC